GAATCTTTGTGAACAATGTGGATATCATTTGAAAATGAGTAGTTCTGATAGAATCGAACTTTTGATTGATTCGGGTACTTGGGAGCCTATGGATGAAGACATGGTCTCTCTGGATCCCATTCAATTTCATTCGGAGGAGGAGCCTTATAAAAATCGTATCGATTCTTATCAAAGAAAGACAGGATTAACCGAGGCTATTCAAACAGGTATAGGGCAATTAAACGGTATTAACGTAGCAATTGGGGTTATGGATTTTCAGTTTATGGGGGGTAGTATGGGATCCGTAGTTGGGGAGAAAATTACCCGTTTGATTGAATACGCCACTAAAGAATTTCTACCTCTTATTATAGTGTGTGCTTCCGGAGGGGCACGCATGCAAGAAGGAAGTTTGAGCTTGATGCAAATGGCTAAAATATCTGCTGCTTTATATGATTATCAATCAAATAAAAAGTTATTCTATGTACCAATCCTTACATCTCCTACTACCGGCGGGGTGACAGCTAGTTTTGGTATGTTGGGGGATATCATTATTGCCGAACCCCATGCCTACATTGCCTTTGCGGGTAAAAGAGTAATTGAACAAACATTAAATAAAACAGTACCCGAAGGTTCACAAGCGGCTGAGTATTTATTCCAGAAGGGCTTATTCGATCTAATCGTACCACGTAATCCTTTAAAAAGCGTTCTGAGTGAGTTATTTCAACTCCACACTTTCTTTCCTTTGAATCAAAATTAGAACATGAAGTTGAATTATTTTGAGCAAACAAGTAATTAGTTTATCGGAATAATAGAATTTTATCTTTCTATACCTTACGATAATCCTATTTTGACTAAGAATCCCTGCTGGATGGGATTCTAACAAACCCTTTAATATATAAAACTAAATAAATAGAATCTAATTCATTTTTAAGAAACTTTTTGCTTAGTAAATTAAATTGGAAGACAAGAGAAAAAAATGAATCAAATAATATCTCATCCATATCCTTTCAAATCTTTCATGTAGAGGGATGAAAAACTACATTATATACTCATTTAGAATTAGAATAGATTAGAGAGATATTAAGTAATAATAATTCCAATTTAGAATTATCAAATTATACTTATAATAAGATATAAGATATCTTTATATATAATATCTTTATATTCTATAAATATAAAATCTAAATAATAATAACAGGTACAAATAGTAAAGCGAGGTACCCATTCTATGACAACTCTTAACTTTCCCTCTGTTTTGGTCCCTTTAGTAGGCCTAGTATTTCCGGCAATCGCAATGGCTTCTTTATTTCTTCATGTTCAAAAAAACAAGATTGTTTAGAGCCGAGGGCACAAAATCTCATTTTTAAACTGACGCTTGTATCATAACACAGATATCCTTTTAGCAAAATATGGTATAAGCGTCTTCCGACGAAAATCTCCCAAAATGCTATATTCTAGCTATTTTCAAATAGACCCGAATTGGCGGACGGCTGAATTGTAAAGTTGGTCTATCTATATGCATGTGGCTATCTTTAGTGAGATCATACGAAGGGTATGTTATTAGTTTAGATCTAACCAATTTAATGAATTACTCCTAAAGGTTCACATCAAACTAGTGCTAGTTGATGCGAGTTACTTCGGAAACAAAAGGACTAAAGTAAAATTCATTTGGGGTATTCTCTCAATTCCAAAAAAAAGCAACTGGATCAAGTATGAGTTGTCGATCAGAACATATATGGATAGAACCTATAACAGGGGCTCGAAAAACAAGTAATTTCTGCTGGGCTGTTATCCTTTTTTTAGGTTCATTAGGATTCTTGTTGGTTGGAACCTCGAGTTATCTTGGTAGAAATTTGATATCTTTATTTCCGTCTCAGGAAATCGTTTTTTTTCCACAAGGAATTGTGATGTCTTTCTATGGGATCGCGGGTCTTTTTATTAGCTCTTATTTGTGGTGCACAATTTCGTGGAATGTAGGTAGTGGTTATGATCGATTTGATAGAAAAGACGGAATAGTGTGTATTTTTCGTTGGGGATTTCCTGGAAAAAATCGTCGGGTCTTCCTCCGATTTCTTATAAAAGATATTCAGTCCGTCAGAGTAGAAGTTAAAGAGGGTATTTATGCTCGTCGTGTCCTTTATATGGATATCAAAGGCCAGGGAGCCATTCCATTGACTCGTACTGATGAGAATTTTACTCCACGGGAAATGGAACAAAAAGCTGCTGAATTGGCCTATTTCTTGCGTGTACCAATTGAAGTATTTTAAGAAATGAGCCGACAAATGCATGCTTTCTCAGCAGGAGGGCAAAAACGCAAGAATCCTCTTTTTCTATAACATAACTTAATTGAAATTTCTTCAGAACATCCATTCGAGTCAAAGCAGACATATATGGAACAATAAAAAAAAAAATAATAAAAAAGAGTGAATAGATTCATAGATTCGATAACTTGTAATAGAACTGATGCGTGAGAGAAATATTAGATTACATAAAGTCGACGAATAAGATTCATTAACAATTCACAGATGAAAAAATGGCAAAAAAGAAAGCATTAACTCCTCTTTTCTATCTTGCATCTATAGTATTTTTGCCTTGGTGGATTTCGCTCTCATTTCAAAAAAGTCTGGAATCATGGATTACAAATTGGTGGAATACTAGGCAATCCGAAACTTTTTTGAATGATATTGAAGAAAATAGTATTCTAGAAAAATTCAAAGAATTAAAGGAACTCCTCCTCTTAGAGGAAATGATCAAGGAATACTCGGAGACACATCTACAAAACCTTCGTATAGGAATTCACAAAGAAACAATCCAATTAATCAAGATACACAATGAGGGTCGTATTCATACGATTTTGCACTTCTCGACAAATATAATCTGTTTCATTATTCTAAGTGGTTATTCTATTTTGGGTAATAAAGAACTTGTTATTCTTAACTCTTGGGCTCAGGAATTCCTATATAACTTAAGTGACACAATAAAAGCTTTTTCTCTTCTTTTATTAACTGATTTATGTATCGGATTTCATTCGCCCCATGGTTGGGAACTGCTGATTGGCTTTGTCTACAAGGATTTTGGATTTGTTCATAATGATCAAATTATATCTGGCCTTGTTTCCACTTTTCCAGTCATTCTAGATACAATTTTAAAATATTGGATTTTCCGTTATTTAAATCGCGTATCTCCGTCACTTGTAGTGATTTATCATTCAATGAATGACTGAAAAATTATCTACCTAATCTAATTATAATGTTTCTTATTACTTTGCAGTTGTACATAAGCAAAGCATTGAAAAAAACTTTATATTTCTACCCATCCCGGAGATTCATCCTATATTCCTATATATTAATCCAGTCAAATTATTATTATTCCAGTAAATAACAGAATCGTGGATAGGAAACTCCATTAGTGACCTACCCCAATTTATTGTAGAAATTTTCGGGATCAATGGTTGGACCATGCAAACTAGAAATACTTTTTCTTGGATAAAGGAACAGATTACTCGATCTATTTCCATATCGCTCATGATATATATCATAACTCGTACATCCATTTCAAATGCATATCCCATTTTTGCACAGCAGGGTTATGAAAATCCACGAGAAGCCACTGGACGTATTGTATGCGCCAATTGCCATTTAGCTAATAAACCAGTGGATATTGAGGTTCCGCAAGCGGTACTTCCCGATACTGTATTTGAAGCAGTTGTTCGAATTCCCTATGATATGCAACTGAAACAAGTTCTTGCTAATGGTAAAAAGGGGGGTTTGAATGTAGGGGCTGTTCTTATTTTACCAGAGGGTTTTGAATTAGCCCCTCCCGATCGTATTTCCCCCGAGATAAAAGAAAAGATGGGCAATCTGTCTTTTCAGAGTTATCGCCCCAACCAAAAAAATATTCTTGTCATAGGCCCTGTTCCTGGTCAGAAATATAGTGAAATCACCTTTCCTATTCTTTCCCCCGACCCCGCTACTAAGAAAGACATTCACTTCTTAAAATATCCTATATACGTAGGCGGGAACAGAGGAAGGGGCCAAATTTATCCTGATGGGAGCAAGAGTAACAATACAGTTTATAATGCTACAGCATCAGGTATAGTAAGCAAAATCCTACGAAAAGAAAAGGGGGGATACGAAATAACCATAGCGGATGCATCCGATGGACGTCAAGTAGTTGATATTATCCCTCCGGGGCCAGAACTTCTTGTTTCAGAAGGTGAATCTATCAAATTGGATCAACCGTTGACAAGTAATCCTAATGTGGGCGGATTTGGTCAGGGAGATGCAGAAATAGTACTTCAAGATCCATTACGTGTACAAGGTCTTTTGTTCTTCTTCGCATCTGTGATTTTGGCACAAATCTTTTTGGTTCTTAAAAAGAAACAGTTCGAGAAGGTTCAATTGTCCGAAATGAATTTCTAGACTGGCGTATTTATCGACATCAAGTATTAGCAATTATCTATGATAAAAAATGAAATTAGAAAAAGAATTTTGTTCTTTTAGACTCTTTTTCTATGAGATGCCGGGAATTCCTTGTACGACATTCCTAGACATAGTATATAGAAAGACTATTTGACTTGACCCCTTCTTTTTTTTTTTTTCAAAATTGGGGCTATGTTGCTATTGTCAGATTGAAATGTAAAAAATGCATTTCATTCTAATACATTTCACTTTGGCTAGATCCTATCCAAAAGTAAACGGGAAATAGAACGGATAAATATAAATGAAGGGAGCAAATATTTCTGGGAGGGTTTATTCGTCTTCCTAGTCTTCGACACAAGAAAAGGGGTGTGAAAAATCCTTTTCTTGTGTCGAAATAATAATGATTCTTTATACTGTTCGTCAAACATTCCTAGTGTTAGTTTCTGTTTTTTACAGATGTATCAGAACGTTTTTTGGAGTTATTGCGTATTTTATTAATTATTATATTATAAATTCTATTACAATAATTAATAATTACGTATACTATAAAAAGTGGTGGACAAACAAAAGAGGAGGGGAAAATTTGTTGAGTAAATAGAA